TACAAATAAGGATCCCCTTCGTAACATGATTGCTTCTTCATATAGATAGATATAGGATCTATAAGGCAGCAATTATTTATAAGTACATTTTGTGCAACAGCCCTTCCTATCTGATAGAAAAGGATCCCATGATCCGGAACCGGTCTTACATGGGCTCGCAACTCCCAAGTTTGTCTATGAAGAGCGAATCTAATTGTATTAGTGTCTATAATTGATTTCTTCTGTGTAATACTAATCGATAGGGCCTCATTGGTAATTGCTACAAGATCTCGTGCATTGTAACCCATGGCTATGGACCCGAATCCATTAGTATGGAACATTTTCTTTTCCAAGTGAAATCCCCTAGTATATGAAAGGGTGAAAACGTGCTTTCGTTGTTGTGGAATAAGAAGCCTTCGTATCTTAATGCATGTATTTAATTTATTCGGAGCTATTAGAGCGGGATCCACTTTTTGGGGAATATGAGTCGAAGCAATAACAAGAATATCTCTAGTGGACCGTCTTTCACAATCCCCGGAGAGATAGTTCAATAATAAACCGAGGGACTCCGACTCATCCACATACAGATCATGAATGTTTGGAATCCATACTATGCAAGGAGACATTGTTCTTGCCAATTCGAATTGCAAGTTGATAGAAGCTAGGTCTATTTCCAACTCGATGATATACCTAAGTATCTCATCATCCACCGTATACTCCTCCCTCAGCTCCGGGTCCGAGTCCAAGTTCGAATAAATAGAGTCACGATCATCAATATCGTCCACATCTTTAAGCGCATCCATATAGTCCTTAGCAGGATCGCTATCATCATCAATACCATCAATATCCACATCATCAAGCGCTTCCATATAGTCCTCAGGATCGAGATCATCAATAACTATTTTCAAATCCAGCTTGTTCAGAAATACCGTAATGAAAGGAAGATAGGAGTTTGTCGCTAGGGATTTGACCAAATAGGATCGTCCAGTTCCTATAGGACCTATCACTAAAATACCCCTAGAGGGGGATAGGGCTAGGCGGAACGAAAAGGGTTTTGGTTTTCCATGAGATGGGAAATGCAAACTATTAGCCCCACACGAGGTTTGTGAATAAGTGATTGTCTGATAATGAGCAAGGAATATCCGTCTTTCTGCTAAACAGGATGTATTGAACTCATAATTCATTAGATCCTTTTGATGAATGTCAACTACGTATCGTAAGTAAATTGCTCCCGCTTGTTCAAACATTTGATAACCATAGTCACTCTTTACTAAATGATCAATATGAGTCAGACTCCATAGAATTTGATCAATCCCTTTTTCTGGCCTTAAGGTGGAGAAATGAAACGAGTAAACTCTCTCTTTATCCAAAAACCAATCACAGGTCTCGATCCAGGATTCTATTTCATCATGAGTCGGAAACCTTTGTCCTTTTCTTATCCATGAATAGATCTCTTTACTTGTATGACTTAGATGTCTCGTATTTCTCGAAAAAGTGATTCGATTGATGGGATTTGGTATGATACTTATGAGATCGATGAGATTGAAAAATCTCTTCTGTATTAATTTGACCCCATAAGCGGGACCACCACCAAATAGCGCAAAACCCAGTATTTCTGCTAGAAAATCTTCTAATTGTTCCCGAGCAACTAGAAAGAGATTCTTTAACCAGAAAGAATTCGGTTCAGGTTTAGGATACCCATTCACAAGTTTGTACACCTCAAGCGTGTATGATGGAATCGTCAAAGATTTTATCCTCTCGAATTCTGTCTGTAACTCACTAGAGTCTAGGGAAACAGAGAAAAGAAGTACCTGAACGAGACATCCAGCAAGAAGAAGAAGTAAAAGGCTTGAATAGAGGAACTCCCGAACATTTGGCGAGCTCAGATGTGTCGATATCAACGGTGACTCATTATTTCGATGAATCATTTCTTCGACCCGAAGAAGCCTACGGAAACACTTCCACGAAATATCACTTGAAATCTCACTTATCGGTGCCCACAATACCCACAATTTTAGCTTAAGAGCTCGCCATTTTAGCTTAAGAATTCGCCATGCTGATCTGTGCATAATATAATGAAAATTGGATACAAATTTGTGACTGCTACTTAGCATCGGCAATAGGTCTGAAAAAGCATCTAAAAATATCAAATTTAGATATTTGTACCCTGTCGAAGTAAAGAACCAAGGCATATATGTTTGGAATAGATTCCATTTTGAGAGAGTTGAAAAAGCACTATCTCGTTGAAAGGTTCTACCCATCTGCCCTTTCTCAACGCCTTTCTTTAGCCAATTTCGCCAAAGACGCAATTTTTTACTCGTTTCGGATGGTAAATATTTCTCAGAACGTGGAGTGTGAATCAAACCCAGGTTTGAATTGAAATTCAGATACTGATACAAGTTCTTCCTTTCTGAATCAGATAGATTCATATCTGAAAGAGGTTGACAATAAGTTCTTTCCAAATTGACTATTTCTTCCTCTGTTAGAGGTGTTCCAGAAATGTCTGCGATCGAGTAAATAG